TGGCATCAGGTAACCATACATGAAGAGGAAATTGTGCGGATTTAGCAACAGGACCCACAAATAAGAGAAATGCACACAAAGTAAGGAATAAGATATTTACTCTATTATTTAAAATTAAATTATTGAATATTTCGAACAAATCCTGAAATTCGAAACTACCAGTTATCCAATAAAGACCTAAAATTCCTAATAATAAACCAAAATCCCCTACACGATTAGTTACAAAAGCTTTTTGACAAGCATTCGCTGCAATGGGTCGTGTGAACCAAAAACCTATTAATAAATACGAACACATTCCAACTAATTCCCAAAAAAAATAAACTTGGATCAAATTAGAACTAGTAACTAATCCTAACATTGAAGTATTAAAAAAACCCATATAAGCAAAAAACCTCAGATATCCTTGATCATGAGACATATAATTGTCACTATAAATCAGAACCAAAATTCCAACAGTTGTAATTAATATTGACATAATAGAAGTAAGTGGATCAATAAAGTAACCGAATTCAAAAGAAAATTCATTATTTATGGTCCAAGACCATACATTTTGATGAATGCAACTTATAAAAATTTGTTGAATAGATAGATAGAGTGAAAAGATCATAACTATACTTAGCAAAAAAATACTAAGAAAAGTCCACATACGTCGAAGATTTTTTGTTGCTGACGGAAAAAGTAGGAGTCCAACTCCTAGTAAAAAAGGTACTGGAAGTGGAATTAAAGGGATGATCCATGAATATTGATATGTATGTTCCATAAAATAAAAAACCCTTTTTTATTTTATTCTTAAATTTTTTTTATTTCTTATTCACTGGTTTGTATATTTTGTATATATATATTATTTTTTTATTTTTCAAAGGGGACAAAAAAAAGCACGCAATTTAAAACCGAAATATAAATTTTTTGAATTAGTATAATTCTTCCTAAATCTTTGAAAATAAATATATATAAAAAAAAAAAAAGAAGTTATTAAATAATATTACTTAAGTTTTTTTTTTTTTTTTTTTACTACTAAATAAAATTGTTATTTTATGCAGATATAGAAAAAGTTAATTATAATTCCGTATTACAATAATTTATATACATATATTAAGAATAGAACAAAGATTTATACGACAAAAAAATACTTAATATTATTATTATATTTTATTATATTTATATAATAAATATAATAAAAAAAGTTTACATAAAATTTTTAGTTTAGTTTGATTATTTAAAATTATAAAGGAATTAATTTTTTTTTTTTTTTGCAAGAAAGATTATTATAATCGATATTTTTTTACATATGAAGTGAATAAATTTAAGAATTATATTGATAATATAATCAATCAGTATAGATTAATAAAATGAGCACTCTCGTACGGATTTAAAATGTAAAAAAAAAAATTTAATAACCCAAATTTATGAAAAAAAAATATATATATAATAAAATTTTAAAGAAAAAACTCAATATGGAGTATGAAAGAATAGATAAATGTCTTTGACATACAATTATACCACTGAAAAACTTTTTTGAATGGCAGTTCCAAAAAAACGTACTTCTATCTCTAAAAAGCATATTCGTAAAAAAATTTGGAAAAGGAAGGGATATTGGGCATCGTTGAAAGCTTTTTCGTTAGGTAAATCACTTTCTACAGGTAATTCAAAAAGTTTTTTTGTACAAAAAAAATAAATAAAAAATACTAGAATAATTATAATTATCCTAACTTAAAAACAAATTTTTTTAGAATACATAAAAAAAAAAATAGGAACCAAAAGAGAAAAAAAATAAAGGTTCACATTTATTTTTTTTTTTCTCTTGAGCAATTAGTCAAATATGATTTTATTTTAAATTTCTAAGGATTTTGTCGAAGTTTCAATTTTTAGAAAAAAGTTTTTTTTTATAGAACTTATAAAAGCTCTTTATTTTTTTTTTTTCAAAAAAAAAACGATAAAGAGCTTTTACAGTTTTATCTTTGGAGTTGAAGTCCCTACTACTTTGAATTTAGTTACTTTTTTCATTGTTTTCTATAAAAAAAGATAAAGTAAAAAAAAATTAATTTAAATAATTTAAACTAGTTTTTATTCATTAAATCGATTGTAAATTCCATTGAATTGGCTTCTTTATTTAAATTTTAATCTCGACGATTGAATAAAAACTTGTTAGTATTGTTTTGAACAAGTTGCCGCTATGGTGAAATTGGTAGACACGCTGCTCTTAGGAAGCAGTGCTATAGCATCTCGGTTCGAGTCCGAGTAGCGGCATAAGATCTTATAAAAGAGATATTATAAGTTTTATAATAAAACTAATACCCGATTTTCGCAAAAAAAGTCGGGTAAAACCTAGTATTAATTTATTAATTTTTAACAAATTTTTATGATTTTTTCAATTTTAGAGCATATATTAACTCATATATCTTTTTCGGTCGTTTCAATTGTACTGACAATTTATTTTTTAACTTTATTAGTTAATTTAGATGAAATCATAGGATTTTTTGATTCATCAGATAAAGGAATTGTAATTACGTTTTTTGGTATAACAGGATTATTATTCACTCGTTGGATTTATTCAGGACATTTTCCATTAAGTAATTTATATGAATCATTAATTTTTCTTTCATGGGCTTTTTCCATTATTCATATTGTTTCCTATTTTAATAAAAAACAAAAAAATCACCTAAACGCAATAACTGCGCAAAGTGCTATTTTGATTCAGGGTTTTGCTACTTCAGGTCTTTTAAACAAAATGCCTCAGTCTTCAATATTAGTACCAGCTCTCCAGTCCCAGTGGTTAATGATGCACGTAAGTATGATGATATTAGGCTACGGCGCTCTGTTATGCGGATCATTATTATCAATAGCTCTTCTAGTCATTACATTTCGCAATGTTAGCCCTACTTTTTGGAAAAAGAAAAAAAAAAAAAATAATTTATTAAATCAATTATTTTCTTTTGATGTACTTTACTACATAAATGAAAGAAATTCTATTTTACTACAACAAAACATTAATTTTAGTTTTTCTCGAAATTATTATAGGTATCAATTGATTGAACAATTAGATTATTGGAGTTTTCGTATTATTAGTCTTGGATTTATTTTTTTAACCGTCGGCATTCTTTCAGGAGCTGTGTGGGCTAATGAGACGTGGGGTTCATATTGGAATTGGGATCCAAAAGAAACTTGGGCATTTATTACTTGGACCATATTCGCAATTTATTTACATATTAAAACAAATAGGAATGTTAGGGGTATAAATTCTGCTATTGTGGCTTCTATAGGCTTTCTTTTAATTTGGATATGCTATTTTGGCGTCAATATTTTAGGAATAGGTTTACATAGTTATGGTTCATTTACATCAAATTAAATAAAACATTAACCAAAAAATAAAGGAATTCAAATAAAAATAGCATCTATATATATATAACTTCATATAAGTTAATAAATATAATTTAGTTTTAGTAGTAAAAATCAAGAACCTTTTGAATCAAGTAGTACAATGATTCAAAAGGTTCTCACAATACAAAGACCAAAGACTTCTGATTACAATTAAATTTAATGCTTTTTTTTATTTCCTGAAAACTATCCATAAAAATAATTAGATAAAATGGATTCGACCTTGTCACTTGCTAATGAGAGAACAAAATCAGGATAAATCCCAATACCAATTATGGGTAGAAGAATAGATATTGAAAGAAATAACTCCCGGGGTCCAGAATCAAAAAAAGAAAAGTTTTTGACATTAATTAACTTGTATCCATAGAACATTTGGCGTGACATAGATAATAAATATATAGGAGTTAATATCATTCCAATTGCCATTACAAAAACAATTAAAATTTTTGTAATTAAGAAATATTTTTGGCTGGTAATTATTCCAAAAAAAACTATTAATTCTGCAACAAAACCACTCATGCCCGGTAATGCAAGGGAGGCCATCGATAAGATAGTGAACATTGTAAATATCTTTGGAATGGAGATAGCCATTCCACCCATTTCATCAAGATAAACAAGCCGAATTCTATCATAACTAGTTCCTGCCAAGAAAAAAAGAGCAGCGCCAATAAATCCATGAGAGATTATTTGTAAAATAGCTCCATTAAGTCCAGGGTCCGTTATAGAACCAATACCTATAATTATAAAACCCATATGAGATACAGAAGAATAGGCTATTCTCTTTTTTAAATTACGTTGACCGGGAGATGTTGAAGCTGCATAAATTATTTGGATTGTACCGACTACCATCAACCAAGGAGAAAACATAGAATGAGCGTGAGGTAATAATTCCATATTGATTCGCACCAACCCATATGCTCCCATTTTTAATAATATTCCAGCGAGAAGCATACAGGTACTGTAATGTGCCTCGCCGTGGGTATCAGGTAACCAAGTATGTAAAGGTATAATCGGTAATTTGACGGCAAAAGCAATAAGAAATCCAATATAAAATAGTATTTCGAGTGTGACAGGATAGGATTGATTAGCTAATAGTTCTAAATTTAATGTTGGTTCGTTCGAACCATAGAAACTTATACCTAAAACTCCTATTAATAAAAAAATAGAACTTCCTGCAGTGTATAAAATAAATTTTGTAGCTGAATACAGACGTTTCTTTCCACCCCACATGGATAAAAGTATATAAACGGGAATTAATTCTAATTCCCACATGATGAAAAAAAGTAAAAGATCTCGAGAAGAAAATAATCCTATTTGACCGCTGTACATTGCTAACATAAGGAAATGGAAAAATCGGGAATCTCGAGTAACAGGAAAAGCCGCTAAAGTAGCTAAAGTAGTAATAAATCCCGTCAGTAAAATCGTTCCTATAGAAAGTCCATCTACTCCCATTCTCCAGTAAAAATAAAAAAAATTGATCCATTTATAATCTTCGGACAGTTGAATTAATGGATCGTCCATTTTATAATTATAACAAAAAGCGTAGGTCGTTAGAAGAAGTTCTAAGAGACAAATGCATATAGTATACCATTTATTTACTTTATTTCCCCTATGCGGGAGAAATAACATTAACGAACCAGCAGATATTGGAAAAACAACAATTATTGTTAACCAAGGAAAAAAATTCGTGGTAAAGACAAGATACATCAGGTCCAAAGAACGCGTACTCAAAAAAATATATAAATACAAAAATATAATTTAACTTTTTTGAGTACGAGTACTTGTCAATAAAAAAAAAAAAATAAAAATGTATTCCAAATTTATTCAACTGAGGTTTTCGGTAACATATCAATAAGCTAGACCCATGCTTCGAGTTGTTTCATGCCATAAATAAACTCGAACGCTCAAAAAATCCGTTGGACAGGCAGATTCACATCTCTTACAACCAACACAGTCCTCGGTTCTTGGAGCGGAAGCTATTTGCTTAGCTTTACATCCATCCCAAGGTATCATTTCTAATACGTCTGTAGGGCATGCTCGGACACATTGAGTACATCCTATACAGGTATCATAAATTTTTACTGAATGTGACATAGGATCTATAGTTTTTTGAATGTCATAAATTTTCAATCTAGTAAACTTCTAACTTAATGATATATTAAAATACTAGATGAAGCAATGATTTCCTTTAATAGAATTTTTGTAATGAATTCTGGTTCAATTGATAAAAAATGGGGCTAAAAAACTTTGATTTCTTAGATTTTCACAAATATCATCTAGTAAGTCATAGCCTATTATATATGCAAATTTCAATCTATAATTTTTTTTATGCTACTTATTTAATAAGGTCGATTGGTTGATGCGTGTTGATTTTCTGTTACGATAAATTGACGAAACTATAGCTAATCCAATAGCTGCTTCGGCGGCTGCAATTGCTATAACAAAAATGCAGAAAATATCCCCTTTTAGTTGGGAATTATCAAAAAAATCAGAAAATGTTACGAAATTCATATTAACTGCATTGAGTATAAGTTCAAGACACATAAGAGCCCTAACCATATTTCGACTCGTGATCAATCCATAAAGACCAATCAAAAATAAATAAGCACTCAAAACAAGTACATGTTCGAGTATCATTCAGCAACTCCTTATCAATTTTGATTCATTTCAATATGAATAATTAATCAACTAGAATATAACAAAAAAGTACGAATAAAAGCTATATTAGGTAATAAAAAGTTTTCAAAAAATATATATAAAATATATAAATTTATATTTAAAATATGAAATAGTATTCAATCAAATTTAATTGAATGAACAAAAAAAATATCATAACATACACAAAGTTTTCTTTGGTCTTTACTAATTAAAACATTTTTTATTGACGAGCCACAGAAATTGCACCTATCAAAGCAACTAAAAGAATTATTGAAATGAGTTCAAATGGAAGAAAAAAATCTGTTGATAAATGAATTCCTATTTGTTGACTATTACTTATTAAATCTTGCTCTAGAATCTGGTTTAATCTTGTAGTCCAAATAACTCCGTACCATGACGTATCTAGAATAGTAGAAATTAATGAAAAAAGAATAGTTGTACAAACCAACGAAGTAATCCCATTCCCAACGGTCCACAGATTGAAATCTGTGAAATATTCTGAATCATTCATGAACATCACAGCAAATATGATTAAAACATTTATGGCCCCCACGTAAATAAGGAGTTGTGCAGCAGCTACAAAATGGGAATTTGATAGAATATACAATAAAGATATACAAACAAGAACAAATCCTAAGGAAAAGGCTGAAAATATTGGGTTGGGAAGTAATACCACTCCCAGACCCCCTACTAGAATACCGAATCCCAGAAAAACTAAAAGAAAATCATGTATTGGTCCAGGCAAATCCATTATATTATTAAAAAAAGAAAAAAATAGAAATCCTTTTCATGACCTTATTAATTTAACCAGGGAATTCTTTTTTTATATGTTTCTAATAGAGCAAAATTATAATTTAATGGATATTAATTTATGTAGATACAATTATGAGACAGTTTCGCTTTTTTATGCTAAAGTTTATTTTCAACCTATCTATTTCAAGAAAGTAATTACTAATTTATTTTAGTAAATTAGTAAAAGAGTAAAAGAAGGAACCTTAATACTTAATATTATATAAATATATTATATAAATAAAATACAATTTTTTAATTAAATTCTTTATATAATTCAAAAATTTTGAATTCATTTTTTAATAAACTTAATGGGTTTACCCATTTTTTGTTTGAGGTGAATTCAAAATTGTTCGGATAGTGTAATCGTCAATTACTGACATTGGTAAACGACCCAAAGCTATTTGATTATAATTCAATTCGTGACGATCATAAGTTGAAAATTCATATTCTTCAGTCATTGACAAACAATTTGTTGGACAATATTCAACACAATTACCGCAAAAAATACAAATTCCAAAATCAATACTGTAATTAAGCAATCGTTTTTTTCGAATTTTAGTTTCCAATTTCCAATCAACAACAGGCAGATCTATAGGACATACTCGAACACATACTTCACAGGCAATGCATTTATCAAATTCAAAATGTATTCGCCCGCGGAAACGTTCCGAGGTTATTAATTTTTCATAGGGATACTGAATAGTTACAGGTAAACGATTTGTGTGGGATAAGGTAATCATGAAACCTTGACCAATATACCTTGCAGCTCGTAGGGTTTGTTGACCATAATTCATGAACCCGGTTATCATAGGAAGCATATTGTAATTATCTATGAATTATTTTATCTTTGTTTCTTTCTCTTGTTTAAAACAAGTAATGAATATGTTGGATTCATTTTCAATTTAGAGTGAAAAGAGTTGGAAAGAAGTTGTTAATAATAGATTACCAAGGGAAATAGGTAAAAGAAATTTCCATCCAAGATTTAATAGTTGATCCATTCTTAGCCTAGGTAAAGTCCATCTTGTTGCGATAGAAATGAACAAGAACAAATAAGTTTTAGCTAATGTAATAAATATACCAATTGTTGTTCCAAAAATTTGATCCCTTTCAAATAGCTCCAGAGTAGATATATACGGAATAGAAATATTCCAACCGCCTAAGTATAGAACTGTTACAAATAATGAGGAAATTAATAGGTTTAGATAAGAAGCAACGTAAAATAAACCAAATTTGATACCTGAATATTCAGTTTGATAACCTGCTATTAATTCTTCTTCCGCTTCTGGTAAATCAAACGGTAACCTCTCGCATTCTGCTAGGGAAGAAATTATAAAAATGATAAAACCTATAGGTTGACGCCACAAATTCCATCCCCAAAAACCATATTTTGATTGTGCCTCAACTATATCAACTGTACTTAAACTGTTAGATAATCCTAGTCGGTGATAACATTACTATTCTAACCGCTATTACAAAACCGTACATGAGGTCTTCGCCTCATACGGCTCCTCGGGGGCTATAAATAAATATAAGGACCAGATTAGTTTTATTTAGATGGATATGATGTGTTCTAAAATAGATTAAATATATCTGGGGTCCCAAATTATACCAGTGGAATTCTGTCTGCTCAAATTCTAAGAATAAAAAAAAGCGCTTCGGAATTCATCTCATCCTTTACAAATTTTAATTTCTATTTGTTGAGTAATAACCTAATCAGTTAATAAAATACTCCTTGTAAATATATTTCAGCCCGTCGTGGTTTTCAATTACGAAAAAGAATGAGACACCCTATAAGTTTATTTTTTATGACATAAATTATATTTTATTTTCGAAATATATTAAAAAAATATCCTTGTTTCGTTACTATTCTTCTTTCTTTTTTATACAAAATTGGTGGACTTAAAAAATAAAGGATTATTTCGTTTCTGATAGTCATTAGATTTATCAGTGGATAGGAGCATACTCTGAATCGGAATCTTGGGGAGTACTGTCTGATCATTTCTACTAATTTAAAGCCCCAATTAACCTTCTTTTTTTTTTTTTCACTTATGTTATGCATAAATATACTTTTCAATTTGGTTAATCTCTATTACAAATTCTTTGTGTATTTTGGTGTTTCTAACCATCCACTCACTTTTACCTAATTGCCGCTCACTTTGTAATACATGTATGTTAATCTATATAACTGAATAACTGATAGTGAAAACGTCATATGGTTAATCTTTTTAACCCGCTTCAAGACAGGATGACTAATCAACCAACCTTGGGGTAAAGTGCTTCTTACGCTTATGTTTATTTCCGTTTAACCTTTGTACATAGGAAATGAGTCTCAAAATTTTTTTTACTGCTAATTTCTGAGCAGTTTTTTTTTCACTCATATATAACTATCAAATTCCTTTTATTAAGATTAACATTAAGATAAATATATTCCGTTTTTTTTTTTTTTTTTTTTTTTTTTTTTTTTTTTTTACTTTTTTGTCTAGAAAAAACGTAATAGTAAAAATGTTTATGTTTTAACGAGTCGCACGTAGAGATATTGATAAAACACATAGAGTTAATGGTATTTCATAACTAATCGATTGGGCAGCAGCTCGCAGACCACCTAAAAAAGAATATTTATTATTTGATCCATATCCTGACATAAGAAGTCCAATAGGAGCAATACTTGAGATGGCAATCCATAAAAAAAGACCTATATTGAGATCCGCTAAAACAAGATTATTGCTAAAGGGAATTACTGAATAGCTTAGTAAAATTGAGATAACTGCTATCGACGGTCCAATACTAAATAAAGGATTATTTCCTCTAGCTGGACGAAGATCTTCTTTGAAAAGTAGCTTTGTCCCGTCGGCTAGGGCTTGAAGAATTCCCAACGGGCCGGCGTATTCAGGTCCAATACGTTGTTGTATCCCTGCAGATATTTCTCTTTCTAACCACACAATTACTAGTACACCTGTTATGATTCCCAATACAAGAGAAAATATAGGGACAAACATCCATATGAGTCCATAGACCTCTTTTAAAGATTCCAATCTAACAAAAGAATTTATAGTTTGTACTTCTGTTGCATAAATTATCATTTTAACGATCAACTTCTCCCATAATTATATCTATGCTACCGAGTATCGTCATAATATCAGCCAATTTCATTCTTTTAACTAGTTCAGGAAGAATTTGCAAATTAATAAAACCCGGTGGTCTTATTTTCCATCTCCAAGGAAAACCACTTTGATCTCCTATGAGAAAAATTCCCAACTCCCCTTTTGGAGCTTCAACTCTTACATAAAGTTCTTGTTTCGATAATTCAAAAGTAGGAGAAGGTTTTTTACTGATGAATCGATATTCAAAATCATTCCATTCTGGATTCCTTTTTCTATCAAAGCCTCTGCTTTCTAAATTCTCATAGGGACCTCCCGGAAGTCCTTCCAGAGCCTGTTGAATAATTTTTATGGATTCTGTCATTTCGCTAAGTCGTACTAAATAACGAGCTAATGAATCCCCTTGTTTTTGCCATTGAATTTCCCATTCAAATTCATCGTAAGACTCATAACGATCAACTTTACGAAGATCCCATGGTATTCCGGATGCGCGTAGCATTGGTCCGGATAAACCCCAATTTATTGCTTCTTCCCCACCAATAATACCAACTCCTTCAACCCGTTCTAAAAAAATAGGATTTCGTGTAATCAGTTTTTGATATTCAACAACCTCGGTTAAAAAATAATCACAAAAATCCAAGCATTTATCTATCCAACCATAAGGTAAATCAGCCGCTATTCCTCCAATACGCAAAAAATTATGCATCATTCTCATACCGGTGGCAGCTTCGAATAGATCATATATAAATTCTCGTTCTCTGAAAATATAGAAAAAAGGAGTCTGTGCACCAATATCTGCCATAAAAGGGCCGAGCCATAACAGATGAGAAGCTATACGACTCAATTCCAGCATAATGACTCGGATATAGCTGGCCCTTTTAGGAACTTGAATATTTCCCAATTGTTCCGGTCCATTTACTGTTATTGCTTCTGTAAACATAGTAGCTAAATAATCCCATCGTGTTACATAAGGTAAATATTGTATAATTGCTCGGTTTTCTGCAATTTTTTCCATTCCCCTGTGTAAATAGCCCAATACGGGTTCACAGTCAACAACATCCTCACCATCTAGAGTAACAATTAAGCGAAGAACACCATGCATGGATGGGTGGTGAGGTCCCATATTGACTATCATAAGATCTTTTCCTGTAACAGGTCTCTTCATAAGTTTTTCCTTGATTCGTTCTAGCATGAATTATATTGCTGAAAAAGAAGTTTCTCAAAAAATTTAAGATCTAAAAAATGAACTAATTTACAATTTTGTAATTTAACGAGTTTTTAATACCCGAATATTCAACTGATTAATTAATTCTTTATAACGTACTCTATTTTTTTTTGACAAATAAGCCAGCAGTCGTTGACGTTTTCCCAGAATTTTTCGTAGACCCCTCTGAGATAAATAATCTTTTCTGTGCAATTCCAAATGTGAAGTAAGTCTTCGTATCTTATTAGTGAAACTGAATACTTGAAATTCAACAGATCCCCTGCTTTCTTCTTTTTTTTCTTGAAATGAAATGAGTGCATTTTTTATCATAAAAAGAAATCCTTCCCCTTTTAATATGAATTGAAAGATATGAATTTTACTGATCAGTAATAATAGTGGTAGTTTTTTTGTACAAGGATCTGAATTAAATTATCAACTTCTTAATTCTTAAGTGTATAAAAAAGTATAAATTTAGATCTAAAAAAGGAGTATTCTTTTAATTTATTTAAGGATCTGCTCTGATTGGTATCTACGTCATTGATTAAATTAATCTCATGTATAAAGATTTAATTTCAAACAATCTCCATATTTGTGCATACAGTTGTTTTCATATACCGTAACTTATATATAGTTATATAGTAAAAAGGGTCTATCATTAATGAATTTGAAATCGCGTATACATATGTATTCTTATCATACTGAAATGATTTCCGTTAGTAGTATTAAACCAATAGCGATTCATACAAGCTAAATCTTCTAATCTAAAAATGGGCCAAAGAAAGGATTTTAATTTAATTAGGTTATTTTTATCCTTATCAAGATCTTTCTTTTTATGCAAAACAGTGGTCCAGTTTTTAATATTCTTATCAAATCTTGGATTTAAATTCCTCGCTTTTTTTTTTTTTAAGTTGAAACAAATTAGAATTCTAAATTCTCTACGTCGCTTAGGGGAGAGAATATTTTCAGGAACAAAGAAATAAAAATTCTTTTTTTTTCTATTTACAGTTTTGTTTTTATATTTTGTAATGGATTTTTCAAAATTTTTTTTGTATCTTTTACTTATTTTTTTTTTTTTTTTGATGAACCAATGAAATACCTATGGTTCTATATATAATAAGTTGTCCATCGTTTTTTACAGACAAATGGAAAGGTTCAATAAGAAAAAATCCTTTTTTCATTAATTTTGCAAAAGTTAAATTCTTCTCAACCATTATAATGTCTAGGCTCAGCTCCCCTCTTTCAATAGAAGATATCGCTATCTCGTTTGGATTTTTTAGTCTAACCAAGAGACAGTAAACTTTTACATTATCGATAATTTTTTGATTAAAAAAACAATTCCATCGCAATTGAAAACGCGAATACCTTCTGATAAATAAATCGAGTTCCGCTTCTGTATTGCTTTTGTATTGTTTTTTATTTTTATGCTTTTTTTTCTTCGATTCCACAAAAATTTCTTCTATTTTTTTTTCTTGGTTTGATAGAGCTGATTCGGGATTTCTTTTTTTTTCGTTATCTGATTCAAGCTCTCCTTGACCTGCCGATTCTGTTTCTTCTTTATTTAGATTATAAAATTGAAGGGATTCTTTTTCATTTGATGGTATAAAATCTTTTATCTTTCGAGTGATCTTTTTATTAACATTTTTGTTTTCATTAAAATTGAAAAGAAGTAATTTAATTGGTATGACCCACGGTTTCTTTTTATATGTACTAGAAAAAAATAAAAATTCTGGAAAAAAAAAAAATTCAAAATTTGTTATACGACGATTTAGTATTTCTTCATTCATTCCCATCCAATCAAAATTTTTTATTTTTTTATTGGCAAGACCGGTCTTAGTGATTTTATCAACTCTTTGATAATTCTGAACTTTACTCTTAATATATTTTTTTTTACTCTTTTTATTTTTGGTATCAATCCATGGCTCAATATTTAATTTTTTTCTAAACCAAAAGTTTATAATTCTCCAATCCAAATATTTTCTATGCCCCATTTCCCCCATACCCCGAATATTATTATTATATTTTTCTAGAAAACAAGAGACTAAACAATAATCTAGAGCAATACCTATAGACATGTCAATTTTTTTTTTTTCTGTAGAATGAATAGATTTGTAGCAAAAAAGATTATATATAGAATCTTTATTTAAATTTTGTTTTGTATTTAATAACGAGTTGGCCTCAAAAAAATTTTGCTTTTTGTAATTATCAACTTTGTTTTTTTCATATGAATCCTCTTTGGTTAAACTTGGCTTTAGAACTATAGAGTCTTGGTTTATTTTATTTTTCCATTTTTGGGTTACTAATCTAGCCCATGCAACCTGAGGTAAATTGTATTGATAATGACTTCGTAACCAGTTTTTCCATTGATTTACTTCGGAATTAAAAAATGTTTTATCTTTCAATTCATAATGAAAGATTCCTTGTTCTTGAAAAAAATATTTTATTTGATTCTTAACAAAAAAGGATGTTATGCATATGTTATATTCAAGAACAGCCTTTAATTTCGAAAAGTTACTAACTTGGATTTTTGATAATTTGTAAAATACATATGCTTGTGATAAAGAGCATGGGTCATAACTAAAAATTTTTTTTTTTTTTAAATTTTTAATAGTAGAAATAAAATAAAAGGTATTTTTTTTTTTTTTTTTTTAATTTTTCTCCAGTTTCTTCATTCTTGTAAATATATTTATCAATAATTGTTTTTGTTGATTCAAAAAAAAGTTGTGTAGTAATTCTTGGAATATTAATGATACCTATAAAAATAGGTATAGACAGTTGTTCGACGCAAAATTTTATAAAAAAAACAGATTTACGAATTAATCGGGTATTTGGTCTTTTTAATGTCTGCCAATTTTTTTTTGATGACTTAATTATTTTATAACCATAACGTGGTTTGTTACAACTATTAGTTAGATTTTGTTTTTCTTTTGAAATTTCTTCTATTTGATTTCTGATTGTCTTTATTCTATCAATATTTTTTTTTTTTTTTTTTTTCGCTGAGTGAAGAATTTTTCCACTCCGTGGGTTTATTTTGAACAGATAGTTCATGAATAATCTGATTACTCATTATTGAATCTTTTTTAGTTTCATTTAATTCATATACTTCTCTCGGGCCAAAAAATGGAATTAGATTTCGTTTTGAAAGGTCTTTTCTTTTTCCTTTTATAAAAAGAAAGTTTTTGATAATCCAGTTTTTAATTTCTTTTACAACTTTTAATAAAATTTTTTCTCTTTCTTTGAAAATACTTAAATCCAGAAAAGACTTACTTTTTAATTTTTTGATTCTTTTTTTTAATTCTTTATAAATAGGTTCAAAAAAAGAGGGCTTTTTTTGGGCAGAACCAAACGGTACTTCGGTTTCCATCCCCCAAACTGTTAAAAAACAAAAAGTTTTTTTTTCTACTTTGTCTTTTTTTTTTTTTAGTCGAGCCTTCTGAGATAATTGAAATCTAGATTGATGCCAAGGTTTAAGATAAAAAGGAAATAGGATTTTTATCTGAATACCATCCGTTAACCAGTTTCTTGGAAATTCTGTTTCGGATAGTTGAACCCCATTATAAGTGCATTTAACATGCATTTCACGTTTCAAATCCTTGAAATCCTCGGACCACTCGGGAATTTGAAATAATAACATACGGACGCTATTTTTAATTATTATCAATAAAGGTAATAGAATATATTTTCTAAGAATAGATTGAGTTACTAAGAGAGAACTTCTTATTATTTGAGCAAATAGGAAGCTATCCCAAGTTTCTGCAATTTCTAAACGTCCTTTTTCTTCTATTTTTAATTGTTCTTCTTCTTTTTTTTCAATTGTTTTTTTTTTTTTTTTTTTTTTTTTCCACATGAAATTTCTAATAATTTTTTTTTTTAGCC